CTTGCGCTTATTGCTACTGCGCTGTTCATTTTAGTTCCTACTGCCTTTTTACTTATCATATACGTCAAAACAGTCAGCCAAAATGATTAATTTGAATGAAACTTGAATTATTCATTTTTATCAATGATTGAAGAAATGAAAAGGTTTAAAACTCTATTTAAGTCTTAAAGAATCAGAAGTATCTGAGATAGTATGGTAGAAAGAGCTATATATAGCTCTTTCTACCACACTATACAATTGAGTATTGTAGAATATTTCATATTCATTCATATTCTTAGTACATAAAACATAAAGTTGTATTGTATACAGAAAGAAGCTTTCTCTTATATAGATAAATTGACAATAGATATCTATTCTATATCTAACTATATATTAGACGTACATCAAAACGAAATAGCACTCGAATTTTCGATTTTTTCTCTACACCCATTTGTATGCATTTCGATCAACCCAAAAGAATTGCAAGCCCAACTGCTTGAATTCCTGATTTTTTCTATCTCTTCTTATGCTTATGGATATGGATCCGGGGGCCCTTCGAAAGAATTAATGTAGGAAGAATCGTACGGGTATAATATACCATAATATACCATATAAATACCATATCATATATTCTATAAATAGAATAATAAAAGAAAAATCTTTAATAGAGGATTAAATAGAAGAATCTAATACTACTAATAAAGAATATATAAAGAATATATAGATATAGATAAACTAATATAGATAAACTAAAGCAAGTCAAGTTTTTTTTTAAGCTTTCGCAAAACGATCACAATTTATACAAGTAGATTTTTCAGTAAAGTACTAAATTAGTAATATTCCTAGCTCTAAAGCCCACTCCTTCCCCATACTACAAGTGAAAGAGAAAATGTAAACACTACCATTAAAGCAGCCCAAGCGAGACTTACTATATCCATGTGAATGATGTCCCCTATTGAAGGAATTATTCCATTATTGATTCATAATCATAGTGGAATGAATGGTGCAGAGTCAAAATAGGATTCTTACTTACGGCTCTTTATGAAACAATTTCATAAATCCACTCATAAAAATTTCCTAGATTTCTTATTCTATTGAAATAGAAAGAATTGAAAAAAAAATAGAAAATATAAGATATAAGAAAAAAAAAAGAAGAGCCGTTCAACCATTCTGATTCAATTTATGAGCAGCACTCAGAGCCTCTAGTGAGTCTGGATACAAATAAGTTCTTTCCACAATTATTAAATGAATTTACCATCAGCCTATCCAATCTAATCTCATCGCAGACAGAGTTAGTAGACACTACTATTTCAATATTAAGTGAAGTTATAGTGTAAAATAATTAGGGAGTCTTTATAGTATTTTTTAGAATCCTTTCTTACCAAAATGGAGTGTCTCTTAGGAACCTTTGTATACCAAGATTTCCGACTTCTGACTTTATTCTTACTTTCATAGTTCTGATGCCCAGAATGATTCTCACTATTTCTTTTATTTGATTCAATTCAGAATAGCCCAAACCAATCATTAAGAAGATTGGGTTGCTTCAGATTTATTGGTACCTGTTTGAGCCACACTCAGAACCCAGATTTTGAGAAAAAAGATGACAGTCTTTTTTTTTTATAGGCCCTACGGGTTCTCAAAATAAAGTATCGACAGACCTAGCCCTTGCCTATGCTTTTGCGGGACAAGGATTCGTCAAGTTCGATCAACAGGATTAAGAAATTCCAAGTCTTTTTTTGTTGATCAGGCGACACCCAGATTCGAACTGGGGATAAAGGATTTGCAGTCCCCCGCCTTACCACTTGGCCATGCCGCCAAATTCCATCCAAAATGGATAAAGAAATAAAGAAATTATATATTCTTATCTTTCTAGAATTTCTAGAATCCTATTTATTATTTCTTTATTATTATTCTATTTCTATCCCTCTCCTCATTTTGTTTTGATTTGAATTTTTTACTTTCTGAATTCCTTTTCTTTTTGGATCTTGAATCCCGTTGTACTTATCTTTTCTTTTTCCAAAAAAGAATTCCTCCTTTTTATTGGATCCTGTTTCTATTCTTTTCTTCGATTGATTTTATCTCAAAACACGCGTCGCTTAAAAACTTACCTTCTCTTTTCACTTTTCTCTAGATTTGATAGAAAAGTGAAAAGATTCCCGGCCCCGGTCACAGCACAGACTGTAAAATGCAGGGCAATTTCGAATAATTCACTCTTTATTTCATTAACTATTTACTTATTACTCTTTTACTCTTACTTACTTTTCTTACTTTGAATTAGCGAACAGCTCTTAATTTTGTATCTCCATTTGTATTATCTTAATGGATGCAAAATCCAATTGATTTACGACTAATCATTATCCATTCTAATTATAAGAAAATAGATGTGTATATGTAAACCCCAGAACAGTGTAAATAAACTCCAGAACAGATATTTTTATACGTGGATACCGAGCCCGGGTCTATTTCTTATGCACATATCCTATCCCTATATAGGATCATCGTGCTTGAATATTTCATTGATTTTTTATTTTTTTGTACCCTGATCATAATATCATAATAAAAGAATTAGGTATAAATTGGATCAATTTAGATATCCGATAAAAGACTCCATCAGCCTAAGTGACAGAATTTTTCCCAGGAATGCTTTATCAATTTCCATTTCTTTTTATTTGTACCTGGCTCAAGCTCAAATTCGAATTTGCATCGAAAATGCCCTCCATTTCTCTGTCTTGCTTCCGTTCATATGTATGATATATATGGATGGAGTTGACTAAAATTTTATGTGATTCAGTAAACAGAATATCCATTCCATCATTGCTAGATCAATAGGTAGGGTTCGATGAATAGTGAGCCAAGCCAATAATGGGATTTTTTCAATAAAGAGGAAACTTCAGATTAAGATGCTCCAGAATGGAAATGAGGGAATGTCCACAATACCTGGATTTAGTCAGATACAATTTGAGGGATTTTGTAGGTTCATTAATCAGGGCTTGACGGAAGAATTTCATAAGTTTCAAAAAATTGAAGATAGAGATCAAGAAATTGAATTTCAATTATTTGTGGAAACATATCAATTGGTAGAGCCCTTGATAAAAGAAAGAGATGCTGTGTATGAATCACTCACATATTCTTCTGAATTATATGTACCCGCGGTCTTAATTTGGAAAACCGGTAGAAATATGCAAGAACAAACCGTTTTTATTGGAAACATCCCTATAATGAATTCTTTTGGAACCTCTATAGTAAATGGAATATACCGAATTGTGATCAACCAAATATTGCAAAGTCCCGGTATTTACTACCGTTCAGAATTGGAACATAACGGAATTTCTGTCTATACCAGTACTATAATATCGGATTGGGGGGGAAGGTCGGAATTAGAAATTGATAGAAAAGCAAGGATATGGGCCCGTGTAAGTAGAAAACAAAAAATATCTATTCTAGTTCTATCATCAGCTATGGGTTCGAATATAAGAGAAATTCTAGATAATGTTTGTTACCCTGAGATTTTCTTGTCTTTCCCGAATGATAAAGAGAAAAAAAATATTGGGTCAAAAGAAAGTGCTATTTTGGAGTTTTATCAACAATTTGCCTGTGTAGGGGGGGATCCGGTATTTTCTGAGTCCTTATGCAAGGAATTACAAAAGAAATTTTTTCAACAAAGATGTGAATTAGGAAAGATTGGTCGACGAAATATGAACCGGAGACTGAATCTTGATATACCCCAAAACAATACTTTTTTGTTACCACGAGATCTATTGGCTGCTGTGGATCATTTGATTGGAATGAAATTGGGAATGGGTACACTTGACGATATGAATCACTTGAAAAATAAACGTATTCGTTCTGTAGCAGATCTATTACAGGATCAATTCGGATTGGCTCTTGTTCGTTTAGAAAATACGGTTCGAGGAACTATATGTGGAGCAATCAGGCATAAATTGATACCTACTCCTCAAAATTTGGTAACTTCAACTTCATTAACAACTACTTATGAATCGTTTTTTGGCCTACACCCTTTATCTCAAGTTTTGGATCGAACTAATCCGTTGACACAAATTGTTCATGGGCGAAAATGGAGTTATTTGGGTCCTGGAGGATTGACGGGGCGAACTGCTAGTTTTCGGATACGAGATATCCACCCGAGTCACTATGGACGTATTTGTCCTATTGACACGTCCGAAGGAATCAATGTTGGACTTATCGGATCATTAGCTATTCATGTGAAGGTTGGTTATTGGGGATCTATAGAGAGTCCGTTTTATAAATTATCTGAGAGATCAAAAGAGGCACAGATGGTTTATTTATCACCAAATAGAGATGAATATTATATGGTAGCAGCAGGAAATTCTTTGGCCTTGAATCGGGGTATTCAAGAACAACAGGTTGTTCCTGCTCGATATCGTCAAGAATTCCTGACTATTGCATGGGAAGAGATTCATCTTAGAAGCATTTTTCCCTTCCAATATTTTTCGATTGGAGCTTCCCTCATTCCTTTTATCGAGCATAATGATGCGAATCGAGCTTTAATGAGTTCTAATATGCAGCGTCAAGCAGTTCCCCTTTCTCGGTCCGAGAAGTGCATTGTTGGAACTGGGTTGGAAGGCCAAACGGCTCTAGATTCGGGGATTTCAGCTATAGCCGAACGCAAGGGAAAAATCATTTATACTGATACTCAAAAGATCATTTTCTCAAGTAATGGGGATACTCTAAGCATTCCATTAGTTATGTATCAACGTTCCAACAAAAATACTTGTATGCATCAAAAAACTCAGGTTAAGCGGGGTAAATACATTAAAAAGGGACAAATTCTAGCGGGTGGTGCGGCTACAGCTGGTGGGGAACTCGCTTTAGGAAAAAATGTATTAGTAGCTTATATGCCATGGGAAGGTTACAATTTTGAAGACGCAGTACTAATTAGCGAACGTCTGGTCTATGAAGATATTTATACTTCTTTTCACATCCGGAAATATGAAATTCAGACTCATTTAACAAGCCAAGGTCCTGAAAGAATAACTAAGGATATTCCGCATTTAGAGGCTCGTTTACTCCGAAATTTAGACAGAAATGGAATTGTGATGCTGGGATCTTGGATAGAAACAGGTGATATCTTAGTAGGTAAATTAACACCTCAGACAGCGAGCGAATCTTCATATGCCCCGGAGGATAGATTATTACGAGCTATACTTGGCATTCAGGTATCCACTTCAAAAGAAACTTCTCTAAGACTACCTATAGGGGGAAGGGGTCGAGTTATTGATGTGAGATGGATCCATAGAAAGGGGGTTTCCAATTATAATCCAGAAAGGATTCGTGTATATATTTCACAGAAACGTGAAATCAAAGTAGGTGATAAAGTAGCTGGAAGGCATGGGAATAAGGGTATAATTTCTAAGATTTTGTCTAGACAAGATATGCCCTATTTGCAAGATGGAACGCCCGTTGATATGGTATTCAATCCATTAGGAGTCCCCTCACGAATGAATGTGGGACAGATATTTGAATGTTCGCTCGGGTTAGCGGGGGATCTGCTAAAGAAACATTATAGAATAGGGCCCTTTGATGAGAGATATGAGCAAGAGGCCTCAAGAAAACTAGTGTTTTCTGAATTATATGAAGCCAGTAAGCAAACAAAAAATCCATGGGTATTTGAACCCGAATATCCGGGAAAAAGCAGAATCTTTGATGGAAGAACAGGAGATCTTTTTGAACAACCTGTTCTAATAGGAAAGTCCTATATCCTAAAATTAATTCATCAAGTTGATGATAAAATCCATGGACGTTCCAGTGGGCATTACGCACTTGTTACACAACAACCCCTTAGAGGGAGGGCCAAACAAGGGGGACAAAGAGTAGGAGAAATGGAAGTTTGGGCTCTAGAGGGATTTGGTGTTGCTCATATTTTACAAGAGATGCTTACTTATAAATCTGATCATATTAGAGCTCGTCAAGAAGTACTTGGTGCTACGATTATTGGATCAACAGTACCTAATCCAGAGGGTGCTCCAGAATCTTTTCGATTGCTCGTTCGAGAACTACGATCTTTGGCCCTGGAACTGAATCATTTCCTTGTATCTGAAAAGAACTTCCAGATGAATAGGAAGGAAGCTTGATCTCAATGAATCAGAATTTCTATTCTATGATCGACCAGTATAAACATCAACAACTTCGAATTGGACCAGTTTCCCCTCAACAAATCAGGGCTTGGGCAAAAAAAATTCTACCCAATGGAGAGATAGTTGGAGAGGTGACAAAACCCTATACTTTTCATTATAAAACTAATAAACCGGAGAAAGATGGATTGTTTTGTGAAAGAATTTCTGGACCCATAAAAAGTGGGATTTGTGCTTGTGGAAATTACCGAGGGATTGGGGCTGAAAAAGAAGACCCGAAATATTGTGAAGAATGCGGGGTGGAATTTGTTGATTCTCGGATACGAAGGTACCAAATGGGATACATCAAACTGACATGTCCAGTGACTCATGTGTGGTATTTGAAACGTCTTCCTAGTTATATTGCGAATCTTTTAGATAAGCCCCTTAGGGAATTAGAGGGCCTAGTATATTGCGATGTGTGATTTGATCGAAATTTTCATTTGACAGATTTGGACTGAGAAACTGTCATCCCATTTAATCTGATTGGGATGCCCCCGGCTCTGACATGTATCTTGGGAGGAGGAACATGAAGCTCAGAATTATGGGTGCATTCAAGACTTAAAAATGGAAGAAAAGGGGAATTGATCCATGGTCGATTCCGTAACAGATAATATAGGAATAGTTAGTTATACCTCGTGAAAAAAAGACTTTTTGTGGAATTAGACATTCCATTTCTTTGAGAAAGAAAATCTCAAGTGCAAGTGAATATGGCATGGTTACGGGAGCTTATCTATCGCATATATGCTTCAAGGGATATCATGGCACATAACCATCGAGGTGAGTAGAGACCTAAAAAAGATCGAATGGAACAATACAATATATAGACAAATAAATCCTTTACGAGTCCCACAATATTCCTTTCAGGGGATTCATCATTTGAGGGGAAGTAGACTACTCAATAACTTCACATTTCCTTTTTTTCGTAAACAACATAAAAGAAAGGAAAAAGGGTTAGAGTGAAAATAACAAAAAAAAAGATAAGAATGAATCAATGAAAGGCTGGTCCTTACTGGGAACTTGAGTAAAGAGTAGCTTTTTGTAGGGTTTTCTCGAACAAAGTTTAAAAAGAAGAAGAACCCCTTTCTTTATTTGGTGTAACTACTTGAGCCGGATGAGAGGAAACCTTCACGTCCGATTGTGAGGGGGGGAATCCAATACTATAGGAACCTATCTCAATTTTTCTTTTGCTAGGTCCATAGCTAAAAAACCTACTTTCTTACGATTACGAGGTTCATTCGAATATGAAATCCAATCCTGGAAATACAGCATCCCACTCTTTTTTACTACTCAAGGTTTTGAGAAATTTCGAAACCGAGAAATCTCTACGGGGGCAGGTGCTATCAGAGAACAATTAGCCGATTCGGAT